CAAAACGGCCAGTTATTAATGGAATTCCTTGTCGGCTCTCTGTAAAATACTCGTTTGGACGAGGGCTTCCAAAGACATCGTAAGCTAAACCCGTGCTGACGAATAACCAACCCGCAATGAATAGGGAGGGTATAGTAATGCTATGAATGACCCAGTATCGAATACTAGTAATAATATCAGCAAAAGAACGTTCTCCTGTGCTTCCAGACATGTCAAGCTCCACATATTCTTGTTGCGATCGTCAATATTGTACCGAGGGTGTCTTTAGAGTATACCAAATCAGTATAGCTATCCTTCTTCTGACACAGCAATGAAATTTCAATCAGTATCGAAATGAAGTGCTAGAGAATTTATTTCTTCCTTTTTTGTCAATGTATAACCTTGTGTCATTAGAAAATTCCTTTGATTCCTGTAGTATAGGATTTCTTGGCTTCGGAATCGAAACTAAAGATCAGGTAAAATGTGAATCGGATCAGTTAGGTTCTAATAATTCATGAAGGAGATTCTAATATTCACACAATTCAATTAGATGGGAAATCCATCAATTTACTTTTCGCGATTGTATTCGTGACTGTAGAAGGGGTTTGTTTCGACTCTTGTTTTGTTTATTTGAAAGAATTGGTTAGTTGTCCGGTAAAGGTAAGAGTAGTCGATAGTATTCGATGAACGAACTAAAGAAAGAAAAAAAAAACGAATAAAATAATTGTACCAATCAATATTCGGGATGCGCACATTGTTGTATTAGATCTAACGGTTCTTTCTTGACCTAAGTACAAGGATGGTCTTTATAATATAGAAAGACAAAACGTAGAATCTAGATAGAATCTAATAGAAAGTACTAGTCTTAGAATCTAGTTGGACTAAAATATAGTAGGTGAATGAATGAACCTACTAGGGAAGCAACTGAGTTAAAATGAAAGTCAAAGATATTATGTTCTAACTAAAATTTTAAATGGATTCAATAAAAAAATAAAAAATTTTCTCATTTTATTACATAATGATATGATTCAAAGCGAGTTTTTTTTTCAATGAAGTTACACAACACAGTTATTCTTATTTTAATATTTGTTTACTCATGAGTTGCCCAACAACTCTCTTGATTCGGACTTAGGGGATGGGTAGCTGTCACAGATGATGAATCCATAATGATTGACAAATTAAAAACTTTCATTCTTTCATTTAAATTATTGATATTTGTGCTTATCCTCATATCTTTGCTTTCAAAAATGTAAACTTAGGTAAGTGCTTTCTAAACATAAACATATGTATAAATAAAATATAAAAAGAACATATTTCAATTAGCCCCTTTATGCCTACTATAACTAGTTATTTCGGTTTTCTACTAGTGGCTTCAACTATAACCTCAGCTTTATTTATTGGTCTAAGCAAGATACGACTTATTTAAAATAAAAAAAAAATGGAATAAAAAATTTTGAAAAAGAAAAATTTCTGGTTGGATTCCATATATTCTATAGTTCCTTACCGTGTCAATTGCCAATTATTAGTCGTTGAGATTTATGGGCAATTCGGATTAATATTTAGGGATAGATATTACCTATCTTTTTTCACTTTCCAAACAAATTGAAATGATTGAAGTTTTTCTATTTGGAATCGTATTAGGTTTAATTCCGATTACTTTGGCTGGATTATTCGTAACTGCATATTTACAATACAGGCGTGGTGATCAGTCGGACCTTTGATTAATTAAATGAAAACTTCATTTTTTTTTTCTTATTAGTAGTTAGTGACCTCCTCCTTAATCCACAGGAGGTCAAATTTTCATTACTGTTAAAGTTAGCGACCTTATTTCATATTTCAGTGGAATTTAACCTAACAAGAACGGAATCACGCTCTGTAGGATTTGAACCTACGACATCGGGTTTTGGAGACCCACGTTCTACCGAACTGAACTAAGAGCGCTTTCTTATCACAAAAAATAGAGAAGACTTTTTGAATTATTTTTGTAAATTGATTCCTCCTTACTGCTCAGAGGAGAAGTAATAGGTAGGGATGACAGGATTTGAACCCGTGACATTTTGTACCCAAAACAAATGCGCTACCAAGCTGCGCTACATCCCTTTACAATGGGTCTAATCATTGTATATAATCCCGGTCTTCTTTTCCATAGTGGTATTTCTTCCATTGATATACACAATTTTTATTTTAATTTCTTCTTTAGTGGGCTCATATCGTATAAGATATTGTATAACATATAATAAAAGACTTATATACTATACGCGCATATGAGACGTTAAAAAGAAAAAGAAGGAGGGTTTTCAATGCGAGATCTAAAAACATATCTTTCCGTGGCACCAGTACTAAGTACTCTATGGTTCGGTTCTTTAGCAGGTTTATTGATAGAGATCAATCGTTTATTCCCGGATGCGTTAACATTCCCTTTTTTTTCGTTTTAGTTATTGATACGGGAAGAGGATTAGAGATCCAATCAAATATCTGTAAGTAATCTATATATTATATATTTAAATATATTTAAGTAATCTATATATTATATATTTTTGAATATATTTTTGAATTAGAATAAGGTACGGAAGGAGAGAGAAAGAATAAAAGTCTATTCAATCTCAGTCAAAATTCAGGCTCAAATTAATAATAGAGTGAGAACGAGAATGGAAATGTGCGCCTAGGACAACAGTATCATACAAGCAAGATAGTTAAATAAGATACTGTACTGCAATTAGAAATCTAAGTTCGAAATAATTGTATTACTTATTATTTTATTTACTATTCTCTTGATTGCAACGAAATCTTTCCTAATTCGATTTCGAGTTAGCAACTTCTATTTTTTCTTTGTTCCTTTCTTATTCGCTTCAGATCAAAAAAATGGAAGAGTTGAGCGAAGAAAAAACAAAAGGGGGTTCATGGCCAAGAATAAAGATGTCCGAGTAACCGTTATTTTGGAATGTACTAGTTGTGTCCGAAATGGTGTTAATAAAGAATCAACGGGCATTTCAAGATATATTTCCCAAAAGAATAGACACAATACGTCTAGTCGACTGGAATTAAAAAAATTCTGTCCCTATTGTTACAAACATACAGTTCATGGGGAGATAAAGAAATAGATCGAATGCAGGTCTGTCTGTCACCCTTCCAAGGAAGAGTAAAAATGACATATTATAATTATATATAATATTTAAATATAACTTAAAGAAAATCCTATTTCAGTCAGATCTTAAAAATGAATTAGAATTAAGAAATAGGATTTTCACGGATAAGGAACAAACAAACCATGGATAAATCCAAGCGACCTTTTCTTAAATCCAAGCGATCTTCTCGTAGGCGTTTGCCCCCGATTGGAGCGAGGGATCGAATTGATTATAGAAATATGAGTTTAATTAGTCGGTTTATTAGTGAACAAGGAAAAATATTATCTAGACGAGTGAATAGATTGACCTTGAAACAACAACGATTAATTACTATTGCTATAAAACAAGCTCGTATTTTATCTTTGTTACCTTTTCTTAATAACGAGAAACAGTTTGAAAGAACCGAGTCGACTGCTAGAACTACTGGTTTTAGAATCAGAAATAAATAGGCTTACTCTTCAATCGAATCAAAATTCCAATATGAACTCAAACGCGGATGGATTTTTTGTTCAAAAAATAAAAAAAATATAGATTTGATTGTCATGTTGTAATAAAAAAAAGATTTATTCTTCCCCAATTCTTTGATTCTTTTTTTTTTATTGTTTGAGCGCGTTCACTCATTTTGACGACTTTGTCATATTCTCAATTTTTTATCATACTAATTTATACTATATCTTCCCGGAGTTCATTCTCCGGGGAACGTCATTTAAGTTTTTCCGATGGATTCCTTACAATCCTCTTCTTTTATGATCTCATTGGAAATCATATAAAGACAATTCCTATTTAATATAGCTATTTGTGCAAGTATTTTACGATTAAGAAGCAATTGACTCTTGTACAGATCATTTATTAATCCACTATAACTATGGGATACCCCTTTTCCGCGAATTACTGCATTTATCCTAGTGATCCACAAACGACGAAAATCCCTCTTTTGCCTATCTCTATCCCGATGAGCAGAAACCAAAGCTCTTATTTTCTGTTGAGTAATAGTTCGAGTAAGTCTTGAATGAGCCCCCCAAAAGCTTGATGTAAATAAACTAATTTTTGTTCGACGTTTACGAGCTACATATCCTCGTCTAATTCTGGTCATTGAATAAATGAAACTTTGATGAATAACTAATTGATTTCCGTTCTTTCAGTTATTCTTTTCCTCTTTACTGGTCGATTAATAACAAAACGTATTCTTCCAATGTATAAAATAAAAATTCCAATGGCTTTTGCTACTATAACCTCCCCGACCACGATTTTTTTTAGGCATTTCACCGCTAAATAATAAATGGATACTACATATCAAAAACAAAACATAAAAACATAGTAAAAATGAAATATAAATGGATAAAGAAATAGTGGTTTCGTCGTTTCTATGGTTACTTCTTAAACGGTGAGGCCCTTTCTATACACCGGAACCCCTTCCTTCCTTCATATAATCAATATTATTGGTAACTTGTACAGTTCACATCCTTTGGCTCTCCCCATGAATTATTTAGTAATAGGTCTTTTCCAATGAGATCTAACCCATACAGTAACGGTATTTAATTATGAAAGTTAGCTAGGTAGCTGACCCTGTTAGTCCGTTCTTGCAAGAGTGGGAACATCATTTTTATAGATTTCCCCCGCTTAATGGATAACCATTTCTTACCAAAGGGGAATTGCTTCTCATCTTAAATTTAGGTGATTGGATTTGCACCAATGGAAACCATAAATTGAATACACAGGGATATAAGATATAATATAATGGATCTTTTTGATTTGTAGTTTGTAGATAGTGAGTGGAATTCCTCGATTGTATCCTATTCTATCTGGTACTGATCATTGATACTGGAAACATTTTTTCGTTTTTGTGTCCCAGCTCATGATCTGAACGCGTCGCACATACACCCTCGTACATGTTCCTCGGCGCTGAGGACATCCCCGAAGAGCGGGGGATTTCGTGACATTTATTATTGGCTGTCGTGGTTTTCTAATAAGTTGTTTAATGGTTGGCATGCTGAATCATATACATACATAGGCTGGTTTAGATCGATCCTAACCGGATGATTATGTGATTATGAATTGCTTCTATTTATTCTTATTCTATTAAATAAACCTAAATAAACCCGCTACGAATATAAAATATAAAGAAAATCTCAAAAATGGCACAGATTTCGTGGAAATCCGTGCCATTTTCATTGAACCGCTTTCATTGAACCGCTACAAGATCAACAATTCCATGAGCTTGGGCTTCTGTTGCTGACATAAAAACATCTCTTTCCAGATCTTCGGATACAACCCATAAGGGTTTGCCCGTTCTTTGTACATAAACCCTTGTGATGGTTTCCCGCAGTTTCAGTAGTTCTTCCGCTTCCAAGATAAATTCTCCCGTTTGTGCCTCATAAAAAGAGCTAGCGGGTTGATGGATCATTACCCTGATGATAAATAAAGGGTTTCTCTATCTTGCATGATGGTGAGGTGCAAACAAAAAAAAAGAATTGAAGAACCGTACGGGCATTTTTTGTGCAGTGCATACGGCTCTATAATGGAATTTACTTTTACCTTTCCGCCAATAAAGAGAAAATATAGGATCTATCAGACGCAGATCGGCAAATGATCCAATTACCACCCTTCCTTTCGGGGGAGTTAAAAAATACTATGATGGTTCCGTTGCTTTATATATTTATTTTGTCTGTGATTCAGCAATCCCAAAGTTTATTTTTGAGCTAAGGAAAAACAAATCTTTTCATTTTCGTACTATTTCATAACATCCATATTTGTTAAAATCCTTCCGGTGTGAAAACAAAAAAAGGTTTGTGACGCTTAAATGGACTCCCGATAGATAAGATAAAATTGGAATACCTTATTATATTATCTCATATTATCTCATACTACTCTTTCGATACATAATCTAAATCTAATGTTTTGAAAAAAAAAAATAGTTTTTTCATATCGAATTCGAAGTGCCATGCTATTATTACTTAATATTCCTGCTAAGGCATAGTCTTTTCTTTTTTCTTTCAAATAAAAAACTCAATGGCGCTAAGCGTGAGGGAATGCTAGACGTTTGGTAATTTCTCCTCCGACCAGGATAAAGGATCCCATTGAAGCGGCCAATCCCATGCATATTGTATGTACATCTGGTCGTACAAATTGCATGGTATCATAAATAGCTACTCCGGGTATTACCCATCCTCCGGGAGAGTTTATAAACAAATAGAGATCTTTGGTATCATCCTCTATACTAAGATACACCATAAGACCAATAAGTTGATTGGAGATCTCACTATCAACCCCTTGGCCTAAAAAAAGCAATCTTTCTCGATAAAGTCTGTTGATTAGGATAAAATACTATCCCTTAGGAACCGTACATGCACCTTTTGAGGCATACGGTTCAAAAAAATCGCGAAAAAAAAAATCAATGTATAAGATTCCAGCCCCCTTTTTTTGGCATAGAAGTAACCTTTATTTTCTTCCATAAAGAAAAGATAAGTTTTCGCTCGTTTCCCTATAACCTATAATTAGAATAATAAATTCACTAAACTTATAAACTTATCGAACAAACTTCTCATTGATGTATTGTTTCATCGAGTCCAATCCAAATTACGATGTCATTTTCTTGTTCCTGAATGGGCCCCTTCCATTTTTTTAGGTTTATGCTCTACTCCAGGTAAAGAAAGATATGCCCGATTTCGATTTGCACATATAGAACAAATGCTCCCAATATCACTTCTTTTTTTTTTTCTAAACGGAGCCTGGATACTTCATTTTCTTGGTCCAACCAAGCCAACCATAAATTATTTAAATTGTGAGATGATAATATTAGGATCCCAAAAAAAGAAAATGGATCAAATTGCACTTCACGCTCCAAATTTTTGATGATTTAATCAATAGTTATTGGGTGAAACAAAGGGTATCTCGATCGAGGGAGAGAACGGGGAAATCCCATATGACCCAATATATCTGACAAGTCGCACTATACGTCAACCCAAGATGCATCTTCCTCTCCAGGACTTCGAAAAGGTACTTTTGGAACACCAATAGGCATTAACAAAAAATGAAGTACTATATTTCACTTTGATGTGGAAACGTAAACGTAATGAATGGGTTTATTTATATTGTGGTGATAATATGGGGCGTTATTATATTTTAATCTATTTTAGCCATGGTCAGAAAGGAAAACATAATGAATAAAGTAAATAAAATTATTAGAAATAGGTCCTTCAAATGATGAATAAGTATGGATGTATTCACTCATAGAAACCCGGCTCAACCCACCATTGCGTATTGGAGCTTATCGGGTATAGAATAGATCTGCTTCTACGAACAGAATTGTTTCATTATTGCCAGCAGAATACAATAAATATTAGCTCCTACTACGAGATAATCCACTGTCAAGGGCGAAGATCCGTAGCATTGTTTTTTAAATGCAATAAAGTTACATAGTGTTTATCTTTCTTTGATAAAGGGGTATTTCCATGGGTTTGCCTTGGTATCGTGTTCATACCGTTGTATTGAATGATCCCGGTCGGTTGATTGCTGTTCATATAATGCATACAGCTCTGGTTGCTGGTTGGGCTGGTTCGATGGCTCTATATGAATTAGCAGTTTTTGATCCTTCTGATCCCGTTCTTGATCCAATGTGGAGACAAGGTATGTTCGTTATACCCTTCATGACTCGTTTAGGAATAACCAATTCATGGGGCGGTTGGAGTATCACAGGAGGGGCTATAACTAATTCAGGCATTTGGAGTTACGAAGGTGTGGCCGGAGCACATATTGTGTTTTCCGGCTTGTGCTTCTTGGCAGCTATTTGGCATTGGGTGTATTGGGATCTAGAAATATTTACTGATGAACGTACAGGAAAACCTTCTTTGGATTTGCCCAAGATTTTTGGAATTCATTTATTTCTTTCAGGGGTGGCTTGTTTTGGTTTTGGCGCATTTCATGTAACAGGTTTGTATGGCCCTGGAATATGGGTGTCCGATCCTTATGGACTAACTGGAAAAGTACAATCTGTAAATCCAGCGTGGGGTGTGGAAGGTTTTGATCCTTTTGTTTCGGGCGGAGTAGCTTCTCATCATATTGCAGCGGGTACATTGGGCATATTAGCGGGTCTATTCCATCTTAGTGTTCGTCCGCCTCAACGTCTATACAAAGGATTACGTATGGGCAATATTGAAACTGTCCTTTCCAGTAGTATCGCTGCTGTCTTTTTTGCTGCTTTTGTTGTTGCTGGAACTATGTGGTATGGTTCAGCAACTACCCCCATCGAATTATTTGGTCCCACTCGTTATCAATGGGATCAAGGATACTTCCAGCAAGAAATATATAGAAGAGTTAGTGCTGGACTAGCCGAAAATCAAAGTTTCTCAGAAGCTTGGTCTAAAATTCCCGAAAAACTCGCTTTTTATGATTACATTGGCAATAATCCGGCAAAGGGTGGATTATTCAGAGCGGGTTCAATGGACAACGGGGATGGAATAGCTGTTGGATGGTTAGGACACCCCATCTTTAGAGATAAAGAAGGGCGTGAACTTTTTGTACGCCGTATGCCTACCTTTTTTGAAACATTTCCAGTTGTTTTGGTAGATGGAGACGGAATTGTTAGAGCGGATGTTCCTTTTAGAAGAGCAGAATCAAAGTATAGTGTTGAACAAGTAGGTGTAACTGTTGAGTTCTATGGCGGCGAACTTAACGGAGTTAGTTATAGTGATCCTGCTACTGTTAAAAAATATGCTAGACGCGCTCAATTGGGTGAAATTTTTGAATTAGATCGTGCTACTTTGAAATCCGATGGTGTTTTTCGTAGCAGCCCAAGGGGTTGGTTTACTTTTGGACATGCTTCGTTTGCTTTGCTCTTCTTCTTCGGACATATTTGGCACGGTGCTCGAACCTTGTTCAGAGATGTTTTTGCTGGTATTGACCCGGATTTGGATGCTCAAGTGGAATTTGGCGCATTCCAAAAACTTGGTGATCCAACTACAAGAAGACAAGTAGTCTGATATAACATTGTTCTCGTATCTTTTGACTCTATTTTTTTCTTTGACTTTTGCTCTTTCTTTATCCAGGAGATGATCCAAAATAAACAGGTATGGAAGCTATAATTGTAAACCACGATCGAATCTATGGAAGCATTGGTTTATACATTCCTCTTAGTCTCTACTCTAGGGATAATTTTTTTCGCTATCCTTTTTCGAGAACCGCCTAAAGTTCCAACTAAAAAGTAAAAAAATTAAATGATTTTTCATTATCTCAATTGAAGTACTCAGCCTCCCGATATTGGGAGGCTGAGTACTTCAACTAGTCCCCGTGTTCCTCGAATGGATCTCTTAATTGTTGAGAGGGTTGCCCAAAAGCGGTATATAAGGCATACCCAGTAAAACTTACAAGTAAACCAGATATAGAGATAGCGACTAGGGTTGCTGTTTCCATTATTATATATATAATATAATTTCAAGACCACAATGGATCTATGATAAGATCGTTTATTTACAACGGAATAGTATACAAAGTCAACAGATCTTAATTAATATAATAGGATTTATGGCTACACAAACCGTTGAGAGTAATTCCGGATCTGGTCCAAGACCAACTAATGTAGGGAGTTTATTGAAACCATTGAATTCGGAATATGGTAAAGTAGCTCCTGGATGGGGAACTACTCCTTTGATGGGTGTCGCAATGGCTCTATTTGCGATATTCCTATCTATTATTTTGGAGATTTATAATTCTTCTGTTTTACTGGAGGGAATTTCAATGAATTAGATCGATAAGAACTATGAAGTCTTAGCTTTTTAATACAAAGTGAATCATTTAGGGCTCAGATTTCTAGTTTGGTAGTTCGACCGCGGAATTTATTTGTTTCTGTAGTTCGGAATATGAGTGTGTGACTTGTTATAATTGATCCTATTGATAGTACA